AAATAGTAGTGAAAGCAAAAGTTCCAATATAAAAACTAGTACGAATGGTAGTGATTTAACTATAAGAAAAAGTTCGAATAATCTCGATGTAACTCAAAAATACAGGCATTTGTGGGTTCAATGTGAAAATTGTTATGGATTAAATTATAAGAAATTTTTGAAGTCAAAAATGAATATTTGTGAACAATGCGGATATTATTTGAAAATAAGTAGTTCAGATAGAATCGAACTTTCGGTTGATCCAGGTACTTGGGATCCGATGGATGACGGCATGGTTTCTCTGGATCCCATTGAATTTCATTCAGAAGAGGAACCTTATAAAGATCGTATTGATTCTTATCAAAAAAAAACAGGATTAACAGAGGCTGTTCAAACAGGTACAGGTCAACTAAACGGGATTCCCGTCGCAATTGGGGTTATGGATTTTCAGTTTATGGGGGGTAGTATGGGATCCGTAGTAGGCGAGAAAATCACCCGTTTGATCGAGTATGCTACCAATAAACTTTTACCTCTTATTCTAGTGTGTGCTTCCGGAGGGGCACGCATGCAAGAAGGAAGTTTGAGCTTGATGCAAATGGCTAAAATATCTTCTGCTTTATATGATTATCAATCAAATAAAAAGTTATTCTATGTATCAATTCTTACATCTCCTACTACTGGTGGAGTAACAGCTAGTTTTGGTATGTTGGGGGATATCATTATTGCCGAACCTAATGCCTATATTGCATTTGCGGGTAAAAGAGTAATTGAACAAACATTGAATAAGACAGTACCTGAAGGTTCACAAGCGGCTGAATATTTATTCCATAAGGGCTTATTCGATCCAATCGTACCACGTAACCCTTTAAAAGGTGTTTTGAGTGAGCTATTTCAGCTCCACGCCTTTTTTCCTTTCAATAAAAATTCAATCAAGTAGAGTCTTGAGTTCAACTTTTTTTTTTGTGGCGAACAACTAGTTAGTTAGTTTATCAGAATCAAAATAAAAAAAAAACCGAAAAAATGAATTTTTATTTGGTGACATAAGATTTAATTGTAGAAAGAATCATGCGGATAATTGTTGTTTTTTACCGATATTGCTGATTAGTAATATCGGTAAAAAAACAACAACATAAACAGCGAATTCTTCCTTCGAATTAGGAGGCAAGGCAAATAAAACGAATTTCGTGTTCTGTTCGCCTCTTCTATATGTATATATTTCAAATATAGAAAATATAGAATCTTGTTCTATATCTCCCAAGAAGTCCCCTTTTTATAAGAATTCCTGCTCTTGGGTCGGATTCTAACGAATCTTTCGGGGATTTTTAAATTTTTAAGAGACTCTTTTTTTATTAAAAAAGAAATTAGAAGAAGAGGATAAGAACAATATTAGAATAAAAATAAAAGAAGTAAGAATAATAAAGAAAGTGGATTATCATACATACATCTATTTCATGTAGAAAGATGAATAAGTACGTTTATTTAGTTCGACATTGCTTGCACTTATTATATATACTCACTTCGATATACTTAGTATACTAATATACGAATTAGAATATGAATTATAATTATTATAAGATATCCTTATAACAATAACAGGTACAAATATTAAATCGAGGTACCCCATTCTATGACAATTCTCAACAACTTACCCTCCTTTTTTGTGCCTTTAGTGGGCCTAGTATTTCCGGCAATTGCAATGGCCTCTTTATCTCTTCATGTTCAAAAAAAAAAGATTTTTTAAATCTGATGTGGTCAAATCTCATCTAGTTTTTTTTTTCAAGACTTAGCGAACAAGGATATCCATTTAGTAGAATATTGTATAAGAATAACTGGTGTCTTTCTCCGAACATAAATGAAAAAGATCTTATACATGTGTAAACATTATATATGGACAGACGAATTCTAGCAATTAAAAAAAAAATAGGCTGGGATCCGAACTCATGTCTGAAAGTAAAGTAAATCTATCCATATGTATGTAGCTATTGATAGGGAATCATATGAAGGGGATGCTTTTATTTTATTATATCTAACAAATTCGATTAATTACTACTAAAAGTTCACATCAGAATAGTACTAGTTGATGAGAGTTACTTCGGAAAAAAAAGTAAAGTGAATTTTTTTTTTGTTATTCCATAAAATGCAACTGGATCTACTATGTATGAGTTGGCGATCAGAATATATATGGATAGAATTTATAGCAGGATCTCGCAAAACAAGTAATTTCTGCTGGGCGTTTATCCTTTTTTTAGGTTCATTAGGATTCTTATTGGTTGGAATTTCTAGTTATCTTGATAAGAATTTGATATCCTTCTTTCCGTCTCAACAAATCCTTTTTTTCCCACAAGGGATCGTAATGTCTTTCTATGGGATCGCGGGTCTCTTTATTAGTTCCTATTTGTGGTGCACAATTACATGGAATGTAGGTAGCGGTTATGATCGATTTGATAGAAAAGAAGGAATAGTGTGCATTTTTCGTTGGGGATTTCCTGGAAAAAATCGCCGCATCTTTTTACGATTCCTTATGAAAGATATTCAGTCCATCAGAATAGAAGTAAAAGAGGGTATTTATGCTCGTCGTGTCCTTTATATGGAAATCAGAGGCCTGGGAGACGTTCCCTTGACTCGTACTGATGAGAATTTGACTCCACGGGAAATTGAGCAAAAGGCTGCGGAATTGGCCTATTTCTTGCGTGTACCGATTGAAGTATTTTGAAAATAGAAACTGCAAAATAAATGCTTTCTCAGCAAGAGGAAAACCCCTAAGAATCCTCCTTTTTCTATAAGCATAACTTACTTAATTAAAGTTTCTTCAGAACGCCTCGTGGGGCCGAAGCAAGGCAAACGTGTACGTGGCGGCCATAATATAAAACGAAACCTTTTTTGTTTTTGTCTGTCAATTTTTTTTCGAAATATTTGATATTTTCTTTTTTAATAAACAGGAAGTTCTTTCATTTCGAAATCCGAAATCATTATTGGAATCTTTATTTGAATCTTTCGGGCATTCATCAAAGGGGAGTAATTACTTCGAATATTTGATCAATTAAGATATCTGTAAACAATCTATTTTTTTATTATTTCTTCATTTGAATTCGAATTCGAAGTGGATTCTTCTTCTATTTCTGTATTTTTTCTACACTAGATTCAAGGACTAACCTCTGAATCACAACTAAAAAATGAGGGCTCGATTAATAAATTAATAATTAATAGGCGCGATACCTTATAATCGAACTTATGCTTGATAGAAATATTAGATCGCATAGAGTCAACGAATGAGGTGACAATTCACAGATGAAAAAATGACAAAAAAGAGCGCATCTATTCCCCTTCGATATCTTTCATTTATAGTATTTGTAGTCTTTTTGCCCCGGTGGATCACTCTCTCATTTAATAAAAGTCTAGAATCTTGGGTTACTAATTGGTGGAATACTAGGCAATCCGAAACTTTTTTGAACGATATTCAAGAAAAGAGTATTCTAGAAAAATTCATAGAATTAGAGGAGCTATTTCTCTTGGATGAAATGGTAAAGGAATTCCCGGAAAGACATCTACAAAAGTTTCGTATGGGGCTCCACAAAGAAACAATCCAATTGATCAAGATACACGATGAGGATCATATCCATACAATTTTGCACTTCTCGACAAATCTAATCTGTTTCGTTATTCTAAGTGCTTATTCTATTCTGGGTAATGAAGAACTTGTTTTTCTTAATTCTTGGGTTCAAGAATTCCTATATAATTTAAGCGACACAATAAAAGCCTTTTCCATTCTTTTAGTAACTGATTTATGTATCGGATTCCATTCGCCCCACGGTTGGGAACTAATGATTGGCTATGTCTATAACGATTTTGGATTTTTTCATAATGATCAAATTATATCTGGTCTTGTTTCCACTTTTCCAGTCATTCTAGATACAATTTTCAAATATTGGATTTTCCTTTATTTAAATCGTGTATCTCCGTCACTTGTAGTGATTTATCATTCAATGAATGACTGAAAAACGAGTCAAGAAGAATGTTTCTTACTTTGTACCTAAGCAAAGCATTCCAGGTCGTACTTACCTTACTCTTTCTACCCATTCAGAGGATTCCTCCTATATTCCAGTAAAATTATTTCAGTAAATAGCAAAATCGTGGATAGGGAACTATACTAGCGACCTACCCAATTTTATTGTAGAAATTTTCGGGATCAACGATTGGACCATGCAAATTAGAAATACTTTTTCTTCAATAAAGGAAGAGATTACTCGATTCATTTCCGTATCACTCATGATATATATAATAACTCGGGCCTCCATTTCAAATGCATATCCCATTTTTGCGCAGCAGGGTTTTGAAAATCCACGAGAAGCCACTGGTCGTATTGTATGCGCCAATTGCCATTTAGCTAATAAACCTGTGGATATTGAGGTTCCGCAAGCGGTACTTCCTGATACTGTGTTTGAAGCAGTTGTTAGAATTCCTTATGATATGCAACTGAAACAAGTTCTTGCTAATGGTAAAAAGGGGGGGTTGAATGTAGGGGCCGTTCTTATTTTACCGGAAGGGTTTGAATTAGCCCCCCCCAGTCGTATTTCTCCCGAGATGAAAGAAAAGATAGGCAATCTATCTTTTCAGAATTACGGCCCCACTAAAAAAAATATTCTTGTGATAGGGCCTGTTCCTGGTAAGAAATATAGTGAAATCACCTTTCCTATTCTTTCCCCGGATCCCGCGACTAATAAAGAAGTTCACTTCTTAAAATACCCAATATACGTAGGTGGTAACAGGGGAAGGGGCCAGATTTATCCCGACGGGACAAAAAGTAACAATACGGTTTATAATGCTACAGCAGCGGGTATAGTAAGCAAAATCATACGAAAAGAAAAGGGGGGGTACGAAATAACCATAACGGATGCATTGGATGGACGCCAAGTGGTTGATATTATCCCTCCAGGACCAGAACTTCGTGTTTCAGAGGGCGAATCTATCAAACTTGATCAACCATTAACAAGTAATCCTAATGTGGGTGGATTTGGTCAGGG